TTTCAAGAAAGGGAATCCTATGATATGCTGGGAATCCTTTATGATAATCATCCACGCCTGAAACGTATCTTAATGCCTGAAAGTTGGATAGGATGGCCTTTACGTAAGGATTATATTGCCCCTAATTTTTATGAAATACAAGATGCTCATTGAATAATCAGAAACTAATCTTCACTTCTACAACTCCAGATATTCAAAGAATTTTTGTACATTCTCTTCGAGATCAAACATAGTAATTGAAGTTTCATTCACATATTATTTTTTTTTTTAGTTATTGGGTGGGCTAAATAAAATAAATACTAAAAAAAAATTAGAGGATTCATTGAGATTCTCAAATTTTGAAGATACTTTTTCGAATGAGCCGAGCCACTAGGATGAAACTAAAAGAGTTCCGCATTATGAACTATGTACCGCGCACATCACTTAGATGGGCTATAGAAAGTAACATAGGAGGAAATGAAGAAATAGAATCTGAAAAAAATATAGAAGGAAATGAAAGAGGATCATATTCTATTTGTACTGTATCTGAAATGAACTTTGGCTATTCCCATCCTTCAACTCCTCTAGACTATACTTTTTCTCTTTCAACTAACTAATTTAGCCTTTCGAATATGTATAAAGTATTAACGTTTTTTTTGAACAAAAGGAGACACAGTATGGACAAATAAAAAAACAAGAGGAAACAAAATGGAATTCTTTTGTATACTTTATATACATATGATATATATAAGGGGTATATCTCCGACATTTAGATGGATAAATATGTATCACGATTTATACTATTAATGAATATGTATGTCGACCCATATCAATTAATTTTTAGAATATATACTCATACAAATTACTCATGTGCCAGGAACCAGATTTGAACTGGTGACACGAGGATTTTCAGTCCTCTGCTCTACCAGCTGAGCTATCCCGACCATTCACGACGCATCATCCTCATTTTATTTTAATATAGGACTTGGGTCTATGTCAATTAGTCAATTAGAAAAACGAAAAAGTATTACAAAGTATTATACAGGATCTAATAGAATTTCTTGGATCTTCAAAAATAAATTTTCAAAGTTTCAGTACAGTACAAGTAATGATATGTATTGTTAATTATTCAAATTTAATGGATTCCTTGCTCAAATCATTTGTACTGTACGCGTATCATATATATCACACACAAGTCTTGTGATAAGAAAAAATTTTCGCTCAGATCCATTTGTGAAAGAAAAGAGTAGAATGAGAATGAATGATAAATATAACGAATTTTGATTTGAATCGCTAACAAAACGATAAAATGAAAATAAATAATTAGGGAGTCAACCGGGTCGTTTTGGGGATAGAGGGACTTGAACCCTCACGATTTCTAAAGTCGACGGATTTTCCTCTTACTATAAATTTCATTGTTGTCGATATTAACATGTATAATGGGACTCTATCTTTATTCTCGTCCGATTAATCAATTATTAAAAAGATCTATCAGACTACGGTGGAGTGAATGGTTTGATCAATGAATATTCGATTCTTTTTTCAATTTTTAATCGATTCACAACAAGTCTTTCATTTTTCATATAAATAGAAATATAAAAAAATACAGATTTGGGTCGTCATTAATCATTTTGAGATAGTATTTCAGTACTATACGTATGTATATAGGTTTATCCTTCATCCTTGCTGAAGTTTCGATGGAAGGATTCCTTTACTAACACAATGCAGCCAACTCCATTTGTTAGAACAGCTTCCATTGAGTCTCTGCACCTATCCTTTTTTATTTTCGGTTTATGAAACCCTTGTTTATTTTCATAAAACAGGATTTGGCTCAGGATTGCCCATTTTTAATTCCAGGGTTTCTCTGAATTTGAAAGTTCTCACTTGGTAGGTTTCCATACCAAGGCTCAATCCAATTAAGTCCGTAGCGTCTACCAATTTCGCCATATCCCCTCTTTTTTTTGATGTGATTAAGATCACATCATGATGCCGNCCCCCCCCCCTTTTCTTTCATTTCTATTATGCTGGACCGGTTGAATTCATTAGATACCGGTTCCTATATTGAAAAGTTTTTTCTACTATTTTATTTCTTGTATATTTTCTTTCATCTCTATCGGAGACCCGTATTTGGTCCAATCAGAAATGATTCTATCATTTCTATATCATCAATTCAATATAGATCGCATAACATATATATTATAGTATAATATATATTTATTATACTTATATATGCCCCTATTTCTACCGTTTTTAGCGTGCAATTTTAAATACTTGAACGGTCGATTCTTTTTTTTTTTTTTTCGTCTTAGCTTTCACCTTTCCGAATGAAACCAGAGGAGTGTTTCATTATGATCTGGATTGCGCTTTTATCTTTCATGTTATTCTTAGGGCAGGCCTTCTATAACATAACAAAAAAAAACATTATAACATAACAAAAAAACGAAAAGGAAGATTTGAGTATTATTAATTTTAAATTCAATTAATAGCCATAACTAAAACTAATAAAATGGCTATAACTAACCATTCCGTTAATTTAGAATTAGAAGAGAATTCAAAATAAAATTATTTATTAATTAAATATGAAATTATTTCGAATTATATATAATAAATAATAATATTATAAGATTGTAATATACAATAAATATAGAAATGTAATATACAATAAATATAGAAATAGCAATAAATATAGAAATAGAATAAGATTCTAAACTTAATTACATTACTTTACTCGATTTTATTTAAAATGATATATTAAAATATATTTTAAAATTAAATTAAAATGAAATATATATATTTCTATATATAAAATATATATGAAATATAATAAAATTATGTAATAAAAAATAGTAAACATAGAATAGTCAAAAAAATCTTACCATCTAATTAAGCTAATTAAGATATTTATTATTGATAAACATATATTTGAGAAATAGATCAAAATTTTATATCGCGATATTTAATAATATCGCTATATTAATAGGTATGTTCTATAATATTCAAATATCCAATATGTTTGGAAATTCTAAAATTCTATTTTCTATTCTTCCTTATTTTTGATATTTCTATTTTTCTATATATCATATTTCTTATGAATTTCTATTTTTCTATATATCATATTTCTTATGAAATAGCTAAGAATGAACAGTTAATATCTCAGTAGTTTACTAAATTAGTATACGTGTACAATTTATGTTATGTGAGCCCGCTTAGCTCAGAGGTTAGAGCATCGCATTTGTAATGCGATGGTCATCGGTTCGATTCCGATAGCCGGCTTTTCTCCGTTTGTTTGATTTTTTATTTTTTACATAATTGATAATGTGAAATCAAAGCGAAAAACTTCTTTCCCTTTTCCCAAGGGTCACCCTATCATCTCGTAGGAACTTCCAATTATGAATAAAAATGGGATTGGAGGAGTTCGGTCTCTGTAGAACAAATCAATCAAGAAAAGAACCCTGAATTTTTTTTATTATTATTTTAAATTCTTTTTATTTATATAATACAATTATTTATATACAATAAGGTCCGGATATTGATACAATTCCTCTAATTATTCTTTGTAATACAATACTTCAGTAAATTTCGATTAATTTATCATATTTTAGTTTAGTTTTAATTTTGTTTTATGAAATTTCATAAAAAATAAGGAGTCTTTATGTCACGTTACAGAGGGCCTCGTTTCAAAAAAATCCGTCGTCTGGGGGCTTTACCGGGACTAACTAGTAAAAAGCCTAGAGCCGGAAGCGATCTTAGAAACCAATCGCGCCCCGGAAAAAAATCTCAATATCGTATTCGTTTAGAAGAAAAACAAAAATTGCGCTTTCATTATGGTCTTACAGAACAACAATTACTTAAATACGTTCGTATCGCCGGAAAAGCCAAAGGATCAACAGGTCAGGTTTTACTACAATTACTTGAAATGCGTTTGGATAACATCCTTTTTCGATTGGGTATGGCTTCGACTATTCCTCAAGCCCGCCAATTAGTTAACCATAGACATATTTTAGTTAATGGTCGTATAGTAGATATACCAAGTTATCGCTGTAAACCCCGAGATATTATTACAGTGAGGGATGAGCAAAAATCTAGGGCTCTGATTCAAAATTATCTTGATTCATCCCCCCGCGAGGAGTTGCCAAACCATTTGACTCTTCACCCATTCCAATATGAAGGATTCGTCAATCAAATAATAGATAGTAAATGGGTCGGTTTGAAAATAAATGAATTGCTAGTTGTAGAATATTACTCTCGTCAGACTTAACCCCAACTAAAATAACAAGGGTTCGGACAATTTTGACCTCTCCATTTTGGCTTAAGTAAAGGGACCCGGGGTAAGTAAGGTAAGGGGTTTGATCTGGGGATTTTGATCTCATTCATGTATCATAGATCGGTAGGGGATTTTCATTCCTTGTCCATTTTGCCCAGTATTTTTCGTACCACAGAAGATTTGGATTAGGAATACATAATCGATATCAAAGAAAAGAAAGGTCTAACTGTTGGAGTATACATTCTTATTTGATGCATTGCAGTCAGTAACATTGGTGAATTAGGTGAAGAGTACGGAAAGAGAGGGATTCGAACCCTCGGTAAACAAAAGTCTACATAGCAGTTCCAATGCTACGCCTTGAACCACTCGGCCACCTCTCCTACATAATGATTATGGCCAAAAAACCGAGTTAATAGTGAGTCATTCATATTATTTTGGATAGGTATCTACATTGAATTAAAATTATTAAAAAATTGAACTCTAAAAATAGAAAACTTTTCATCAAAGACAAATCCTTCCGCATAAATCTTTTTTGTGAAAAATTGTAAAATAAAGATATATCTATTCATGTTTGCGAAGATGGGGTTTCCGCCCTTTCTAATATTTATACCGGATTTAATCTCTCAATTGAAACGAATTCAACGATTGATCCATTTTTTTAGACTGTGTTTAATGGATATCTTTAGATCATTATTCAATTTTCATAAAAATTCTAAAATGCCTTTCCAGTTTTAGATTTTTCAACAACAACTCCTTA